CGGATACCCCCAATACATCAAAACTCATTGCCCATGGATAAAGAAAAACCGTTTCAACATCAAAAACAACAAAAACTAGAGCAAACATATAATAACGGATTCGAAATTGTAACCAAGCATCGCCCATTGGTTCTATACCCGATTCATAACTAGAAAGCTTCTCTGGTCCTTTGCTAATCGGGGCTAAAACTGCGGAAATTAGAAATGCCAAAATAGGAATAACGTTTGATATTATTAGAAATGCCCAAAAAATATCATATTTGTAAAGCAGAAACATAGACGAACTCCCTTGAATGTGGAAAATATACCGAATTCGTCGATTCGAATTGGAATTCATTGTCAAGTCATCGGTAACAGGTTAGTCAAAACCAAAATGCATTTTTGTCGAACCACACAGTTTCACTTGTTTGCTGTGATGTCTCGTTTCTCGATTGTACTCCTATTTTCATTACACTTCCTTCGATTTTATTTCAGTATAGTATAAATCTCTTATACAAACAAAACAAATAAAACTCTCTTGCTTTCACCTCGCTTCGGGCTTTTAGAAAAAAAAAATTCCAAATAGAATTCTCATTTTTATTTCGAATTTTGAAATTTTTAATATTCGAATTCGAAATTCAATCGATTTTTGATTCTATTTTCTATATCTATTTTGTTTTCTGTTTATGAAAAGATCTTCGTTTTTCAAACGCGGACGTGTCGACAAATACAGTAATCTGTTCCTATATCCATGTGACTTACTATTCGATTTGAGTGGGGTTAGGTTGGAGTTTTCATTTTTAACCGGATTCATTTCATGATTTTCCCTCCTTTACTGTCCACAATCAAAGAGTTAGTGAGACTTCTTTTCCTTGGTATACCCACTCATTTTTTTTTGTTTTCCGTTTTATGTTCTGCTCTGAACGAGCCCCCCATAAGCAAGCTTATGGGAATGATTTTATTTCGATGAACCAAGCAACCACGAGCGACCGGTTACAAACAACAAAAAATACAGTAATTGAGTAAATGAAAACTATAGAACTTTTTGTATTTCAATTTGGATTATTATATTATTAGATTATTAATTATTATATTATTAGATTATTATAGGGCTATACGGACTCGAACCGTAGACCTTCTCGGTAAAAGAGATCGAACTTATTCTTATCAAAATGATTCGAACTCTTTCAAAGACCCAACATGCATTTTTTTTTTTTGCATTGGGCTCTTTCATTAACTGCTAGAAATATCAGTTAGTCTACCATATTTTTTTTTCTTGACAGAAAAATAAGGAAATGGCTCCACGTGCTCGGATTCATTATTTGGATTGTGATATAGGAGCACTACCAAAGTGTTTCAAAGAAAGGTTATCTTGACGTAGGTTTGCTTCTGGCCTAGATTAACCTAAGTTAAATGGAGTCTCTATCATCCTGATTAAAGAATCAAATATGAAACTTCATACGCCTTAAGGTTCATAGGACAAAAAGAGAATTTTTGAGGTCCTTATACTCATTATGCCTAGCATTGAATAGACTAGGTATTCACCTTATCAATATCTCAAATCAATGATGGATTCCATTTGGTTCCTAAATGGGAACCTGAATCGAACCGAACCATTTGTCAGGCTATTGTTCTCTTGTTTTGTTCCCTAAAAATCCTGGAGTCAGACATTGATTTCTCAAAAAGATCAATTCTTTGATTGCATGATGGACTCTTCTGAAAAACATTGGCGCACGTGTAAACGAGGTGCTCTACCTAACTGAGCTATAGCCCTTGTGCTTGTGATACATATTTTATCATATTATGGAGATAATTTCTTGTCAAGATGAATATTCCATGATCCAACATCGTATCTCTTTGATCTTTTTGATTGGTATTGCTTCGAAGTCTTATTGCATTTATAATCCATCAATGGGAGGGGTCCTTTTTTTTCTCCTTATAATGATAAATGACCTACTTAACTCAGTGGTTAGAGTATTGCTTTCATACGGCGGGAGTCATTGGTTCAAATCCAATAGTAGGTAGAACTTATTAGATACCATGGTCAATGGTATCTAATAAGTTTTTCTACTTACTGATTTTGTATCTTTTCTATCCTATTCGATTTGATTTTCGAATTGAAACTAAAACTTTTTTCCTTACATCAGAATCCGATTCCACTTGATTGTATTTGATTGGATTCAATCGGAAGAATCCATATGTGTATAAACAAAAATTCTTTGGATTAGGATTATTCGATTCGGGCGCACCGACTAGTTACGAAATCACATTGAGAACCTCTACTCGTGTCCTAGCTCGTCTGAGAGCTAGATTTGCCTCAATTGTTTGTCTCTTACTTTCAGCTTTCCTAAAGCCGGCTTCCGCTATTTCAAGAGTTTGCTGAGCTTCTTGGGGATCAATGTCACTACTCTTCTCCGCATCATTTACTAAAACGGTGATCTCATTATTACCTATTCTAGCAAAACCGCCCATCAGAGCCATCGTTAACCATTGGTCATTAAAGCGTATTCTCAAAATACCT